AAAAAAAATAGAAAAAATTATAAAAGACAAGAAAAAACTCTTTCTAACTCCAGAGATAAATATTAGCCCTAACAAAGCTAGTTATAATGCTAAAAGATTAGAATCACAAAAAAGCATTTGGCAAATATTAAAAAGAAGGAATTCTCGATTAATTCGCAAATTACATTATTTTATAAAATTTTTCATTGAAAGGATATACATAGATATTCTTCTATGTCTCATTAATATTCCCAGAACCAATGCACAATTTTTTATTGAATCAACAAAAAAAATTATTGATAAATACGTTTACAATAATGAAAGAAATCAAAAAAGAATTGGTAAACCAAATCAAAAGAAAATTCACTTTATTTCGATTATAAAAAGGTCAGTTTCTAGTATTAGTAATAAGAGTTCACAGATTTTTTGTGACTTATCCTCCTTGTCACAAGCATATGTATTTTACAAATTATCACAAACCCAAGTTATTAACTTGTATAAGTTAAGATCTGTCCTTCAATATAACGGAACATCTCTTTTTCTTAAGAACGAAAGAAAAGATTATTTTGGTTTTGGAGCACACGAAATATTTCATTACGAATTAAGACATAAGAAACTTCGTAATTCTGGAATGAATCAATGGAAGAACTGGTTAAGAGGTCATTATCAATATAAATATTTATCTCCGATTATATGGTCTAGATTAGTACCACAAAAGTGGCGAAATAGAGTAAATCAACATTGTGTGGCTCAAAATCAAAATAAAGATTTAAGCAAATGGGATTTATCTCAAAAAGATCAATTAATTCATTACAACAAACAAAATGATTATGAAGCAGACTCATTAACGAATCAAAAAGAAAATTTTAAAAAACACTATAGATATGACCTTTTATCATATAAATATATTAATTATGAAGATAAGAATGACTCATATATTTATGGATCACCATTACAAGTAAATAATAACCAAGATATTTCTTATAATTACAACACACATAAACGCAAATTTTTTGATATGCTGGAAGGTATCCCTATCAATAATTACCTAGGCGAAGATGATATTATGTATATAGAGTATATAAAGAAAAACCCGGATAGAAAATATTTTGATTGGAAAATTCTCCATTTTTGCTTTAGAAAGAAGGTCGATATTGAGGTCTGGATCAATACCAGTATCAACAGTAATAAAAATACCAAGACCGGGTCGAATAATTATCAAATAATTGATAAGAAAGGTCTTTTTTATCTCACACAAGATCAAGAAATCAAACCATCCAATCAAAAAGACCTTTTTGATTGGATGGGGATGAATGAAGAAATACTAAATCGTTCCATATCGAATCTGGAACCTTGGTTCTTCCCAGAATTTGTGCTACTTTATAATACATATAAAATGAAACCCTGGGTTATACCAATCAAATTACTTCTTTTAAATTTTAATGGAAATAAAAATTATAGTAAAAATAGAAATAGCAATAGAAAGCAAAAAGGGAATCTTTTTATATCATCCAATGAAAAAAAACTTTTAAAATTAGAGAATCGAAATCAAGAAGAAAAAGAATCCGCAGGACAAGTAGATCTTGGATCAGATGTACAAAACCAAGGAAATCTTGAATCAGTCCTCTCAAACCACGAAAAAGATATTGAAGAAGATTATGCAGGATCAGACTCAGACATGCAAAAACGTACAAAGAAAAAGCAATTCAAGAATCACACGGAAGCAGAACTCGATTTATTCCTAAAAAGATATTTGCTTTTTCAATTGAGATGGGATGATTCTTTAAATCAAAAAATGATCAATAATATTAAGGTATATTGTCTCCTGCTTAGACTGATAAATCCAAGAGAAATTTGTATATCTGCTATTCAAAGGGGAGAAATGAGTCTGGATCTAATACCGGTTCATAAAGATTTAACTCTTACAGAATTGATGAAAATGAAAAGAGGTATATTTATTATCGAACCAATTCGTCTGTCTGTAAAAAATGATGGACAATTTATTATGTATCAAACTATAGGTATTTCATTGGTTCATAAGAGTAAGTACCAAACTAATCAAAGATACCGAGAAGAAAGATATGTTGATAATAAGAATTGTGATAAATTCAGTGCAAGATGTCAAAAGATGATTGGAAATAAAGACAAAAATCATTATGATTTGCTTGTTCCTGAAAATATTTTATCGCCTAGACGTCGTAGAAAATTTAGAATTCTAATTTGTTTCAATTTGAGGAATAGGAGTGGTGTGGCTAGAAATCCAGTATTTTGCAATGGGAACAGCTGTAATAAATTTTTGGATGAAAACAAACATCTTGATAGAGATAAAAATCAATTAATTAAATTAAAAAAATTAAAGTTCTTTCTCTGGCCCAATTATCGATTAGAAGATTTAGCTTGTATGAATCGCTATTGGTTTGATACCAATAATGGTAGTTGTTTTAGTATGATAAGGATACATATGTATCCACGATTGAAAATTCGTTGATGTCACATTTTTTATATATCCTTACTAGATCTAGTATATGAAAGTAAACAAATGCACACATGCGATGTCTTACATTACATTCTGATGCATGATACTAATACGTATCAATTAGATTTTTTATTGATATTGATTAATTTTATTTCATAAACGAGGTATCCATAACGAAATAAAGATTATTGCGTATACTAGATTAAAATGACCGGCATAATAATATTATTATTATAATTATAATATTATTATATTACTGATGGGTAAAATTCAAATTTTTAAAAAAGAAAAAAAGGGAGGGAAGAGAAGATTTCGTTTTATGGTAAAAAACTTATTCATCTCAGTTATTTCTCAAAAAGAAGCAAATAGGGGATCTGTTGAATTTCAAGTATTCAGTTTCACCAATAAGATCCGAAGACTTACTTCACATTTGGAATTGCACAGAAAAGACTATTTATCTCAGAGAGGTCTACGGAAAATTCTGGGAAAACGTCAACGGTTGCTGTCTTATTTGGCAAAGAAAAATAGAGTACGTTATAAAGAATTAATTGGTCAGTTGGGTATTCGGGAGACAAAAATTCGTTAATTTGAAGAGTCCTTTTGAATTATTTGATTTAGTAGATCTTGAATTTTGATGAACTTCTTTTCGTTTTCAGCAATTCATGGAAGAATGAATCAGGGGAAAACCTATGAATGTACCAGCTACAAGAGAAGACCTCATGATAGTCAATATGGGTCCTCATCACCCATCAATGCACGGTGTTCTTCGACTCATCGTTACTTTAGACGGTGAAGATGTTATTGACTGTGAACCAATACTAGGTTATTTGCACAGAGGGATGGAAAAAATTGCAGAAAATCGAACAATTATACAATATTTGCCTTATGTAACACGTTGGGATTATTTAGCTACTATGTTCACAGAAGCAATAACCGTAAATGCACCAGAGCAGTTGGGAAATATTCAAGTACCTAAAAGAGCCAGCTATATTAGAGTGATTATGTTGGAGTTGAGTCGTATAGCTTCTCATTTATTATGGCTTGGCCCTTTTATGGCAGATATTGGTGCACAGACTCCTTTCTTCTATATTTTCAGAGAAAGAGAGTTAGTCTATGATCTATTCGAAGCTGCCACCGGTATGAGAATGATGCATAATTATTTTCGTATAGGAGGAGTAGCTGCTGATCTACCGCATGGATGGATAGATAAATGTTTGGATTTCTGCGATTATTTTTTAACAGGGGTTGCTGAATATCAAAAACTTATTACGCGTAATCCTATTTTTTTAGAACGAGTTGAGGGAGTAGGCATTATTGGTGTAGAAGAAGCAATAAATTGGGGTTTGTCAGGACCAATGCTACGAGCTTCCGGAATACAATGGGATCTTCGTAAAGTTGATCATTATGAGTGTTATGACGAATTTGATTGGGAAGTCCAATGGCAAAAAGAAGGAGATTCATTATCTCGTTATTTAGTACGAATTGGTGAAATGGTGGCATCTATAAAAATTATTCAACAGGCTCTGGAAGGAATTCCGGGAGGGCCGTATGAGAATTTAGAAATCCGATGCTTTGATAGAGCGAGGGATCCCGAATTGAATGATTTTGAATATCGATTTATTAGTAAAAAGCCTTCTCCCACTTTTGAATTGTCGAAACAAGAACTTTATGTGAGAGTCGAAGCCCCAAAGGGAGAGTTGGGAATTTTTCTGATAGGGGATCAGAATGTTTTTCCTTGGAGATGGAAAATTCGACCGCCGGGTTTTATCAATTTGCAAATTCTTCCTCAGTTAGTTAAAAGAATGAAATTGGCTGACATTATGACGATACTAGGTAGCATAGATATAATTATGGGAGAAGTTGATCGTTGAAATGATAATTGATACACCAGAAGTACAAGATATCAATTCTTTTTCCCGATTGGAATACTTAAAAGAGGTTTATGGGATCATATGGATGCTTGTACCTATTTTTACTCCTGTATTGGGAATCACAATAGGTGTACTAGCAATTGTGTGGTTAGAAAGAGAAATATCCGCAGGGATACAACAACGTATTGGACCTGAATATGCCGGTCCTTTGGGAATTCTTCAAGCTCTAGCAGATGGCACAAAACTACTTTTCAAAGAGAATCTTCTTCCATCTAGAGGAGATACTCGTTTATTCAGTATCGGACCATCCATAGCAGTCATATCAATTCTACTAAGTTATTTAATAATTCCTTTTGGCTCTAACCTTGTTCTATCCGATCTCAATATCGGTGTTTTTTTATGGATCGCCATTTCAAGTATTGCTCCCATTGGACTTCTTATGTCAGGATATGGATCAAATAATAAATATTCCTTTTTAGGTGGTCTACGAGCTGCTGCTCAATCAATTAGTTATGAAATACCATTAACTCTATGCGTGTTATCAATATCTCTACGTGCGATTCGTTGAGACATAAACCTTTCTCTATTCCCTTTCTTTTCTTTCTTTTTTTATAGGAAAGAAGTTGAATGAATTGAATAAATATCGTCATTTTTTATTCATCATTCGGGTTGAT